TTAGCCGTATTCTCAAAAGACCTATATCTACAGCCGTGGCAATGGGGGCATGGTTTGGTAATATCCCAATTTGTCCACTATTAGTAGATAAAATAATCTCTTTCACTTCGGAATTCCAAATCATTCGATTAGGAGTCAGTACACAAAGATTTAAGGTCATTTTTTCAATTTGTTCTCCTCTTCTAAGTTCATAGCTTTCGCGGTAGCTTCATCGATGTTACCCACCAAATAAAAGGCCTGCTCGGGAAGACCATCTAATTCTCCGGAAAGGATGAATTTAAACCCCCGAATTGTTTCTGCGAGACCAACATATTTCCCTGGAGAACCAGTAAATACTTCTGCCACAAAGAAGGGTTGTGATAAGAAACGCTCAATTTTTCGTGCTCTTGCTACAGTTAAACGATCTTCTTCGGATAATTCGTCCAACCCAAGGATAGCTATAATGTCCTGAAGTTCTTTGTAACGTTGTGAAGTTTGCTTAACCCTTTGCGCAGTTTCATAATGTTCCTCACCAACGATCCTAGGTTGTAACATAGTTGACGTTGAATCCAAGGGATCTACTGCTGGATAAATACCTTTGGCAGCTAATCCTCTTGATAATACGGTAGTAGCATCTAAATGTGCAAATGTCGTGGCAGGAGCAGGGTCGGTCAAATCATCCGCAGGTACATAAACTGCTTGGATCGATGTTATGGATCCTTGTTTAGTAGAAGTAATTCTTTCTTGCAAAGAACCCATTTCCGTACTAAGGGTAGGTTGATAACCCACTGCAGAAGGCATTCTACCTAATAAGGCAGAGACTTCGGATCCTGCTTGAACGAAACGAAATATATTGTCGATGAATAGAAGTACGTCTTGCTCATTAACATCCCTAAAATATTCCGCCATGGTTAGGGCAGTCAAGCCAACTCTCATACGAGCTCCTGGCGGTTCATTCATTTGACCATAGACTAGAGCCACTTTTGATTCTGCAAGATTTTTTTCATTAATCACCCCGGATTCTTTCATTTCCATGTAGAGATCATTTCCTTCACGAGTACGTTCACCTACTCCGCCAAATACAGATACGCCTCCGTGAGCTTTGGCAATGTTGTTGATCAATTCCATGATGAGTACTGTTTTACCCACTCCAGCTCCCCCAAATAGTCCGATTTTTCCGCCACGGCGATAGGGAGCTAAAAGATCTACCACTTTAATCCCTGTTTCAAAGATTGATAATTTCGTATCTAACTGTATGAAGGCGGGTGCAGATCTATGAATAGGAGATGTTGTGCGAGTATCGACAGGACCTAAATTATCAACGGGCTCTCCAAGAACGTTGAAAATTCGTCCGAGAGTAGCTCCCCCGACTGGAACACTTAGAGGAGCTCCCGTGTTAATCACTTTCATTCCTCTCATCAGACCATCTGTAGCACTCATAGCTACAGTTCTCACTCGATTATTTCCTAATAATTGTTGTACTTCACAAGTTACATTAATTTGCTGACCGACAGTATCTCGACCTTTAATTACCAAAGCATTATAAATATTAGGCATCTTGCCCGGTGGAAAAATGACATCCAGTACTGGGCCAATAATTTGAGTGATACGCCCTAGGTTTTGTTCTTCAAGTGTAGAAACCACAGGATTAGAAGTAGTGGGATTGTTTATCATAATCATAAATCATAATAAATATGTCGAAATTCTTTTTTGAAAAGTACTGAATCGAAAAGAAAGATCCGATAGCAAGTTGATCGGTTAATTCCATAAGAAATAAATGGAAGTTAGCATTCGATTGAGCAATCGAATCCAATTCAATCCTTTACTCAGTGAATGAGTCAATTTTCAATTCTTTCTATATGTACTCTTGTATTTTCTTTTTTTTTTTTTTTTGTTGTTGTGCGCCTATTTCTTTATGTACCATATCCGTTACCTTTTATAGATTATAGATGAATTATGACTCTTTTCACATCTAGGATTTACATATACAACATATACTACTGTCAAGAGATCTTCTATTATTTCTTTTTCTTTCTATTTTATCTATTAGATATTTCTATTTACTATTTAAATATATATATATCTTTGATATATTTTCTTTTTTTCTTTAATATCTTTACTTTTTACTTTAGAATTTATTAATTCTAATTTCGAATTATTTATAATTCTATTTCTATTCAATTTCAATTTAATATTTTAATTGAATTTTGAATTATATTGTATATTTTGTATATTGAGATTATATTTCTTTTATATTTATTAAGAATTATTATTTTATTATTCTATATTATTTTATTATTTTATTCTATATTATTTTATTATTCTAATTCTAATTATTAATCCTTTTTATTATTTTTCATTTTATTTGATGTTTTTTTTTTTTTATCTTTATTTTGATATTTTTATTTATTTTTCTTTTTTTATATTCATAAGGTGATCAATTACATTAGAAATAGAAATTTTCAAAACGAAGATTGGGTTGCGCCATATATATCAAAGAGTATAAAATAATGATGTATTT